GAAATATATTCAACCAACCCCGATTCTTTTACCCATTAACATCTTAGAAGATTTCACCAAGCCCTTATCACTTAGTTTTCGACTTTTCGGAAATATCTTAGCGGATGAATTAGTAGTTGTTGTTCTTGTTTCTTTAGTACCTTTAGTAGTTCCTATCCCTGTCATGTTCCTTGGATTATTTACAAGTGGTATTCAAGCTCTTATTTTTGCAACTTTAGCCGCGGCTTATATAGGTGAATCTATGGAGGGCCATCATTGAAATAGTCTTTTTTTAGCTTAGTACAAAGCAATGTATGTGCAGCTAAAGGTTATTTACTTAAGGAATAGAAATATACAAGACTCTATATACGATAGAAAGCAATAGGAACAAAAAATCTAAAATTACGATATTAGGGAGTTGTAAAAAAAGGAAAGAGATCTTTGAGATCTTTTTCCTAAAATTATCCTTTCATCCACTTAACATGCTACCTTTTCGACGAATATCGGCCTTCTATATTTATTATATTGGTCGGTCAGCCAGTCTTCTTATTCAAATTTTGATTTGAATTAAGATATATGTTTACAACGTGTGGTTAAATAAAAAACAGTAGAAAGGATTCGACTTTACAGTTGGTTTTATTCAACAATTGACCAAAAAAAATTTTTAATTGCACGAACTTAGATCAATAAAATAATTTCTGTGCAATAATTCGCGCTAATCAATTTCATTAGTCCCATTTAGAATGTATTCGGGTGGACTAATGATAAATAAATACGAATACAGCAGAAAAGGGGGGATTCCTAAAAAACGAATGGGTTCGAGAAACCAATTGAATCTAATGGTTTACGTTATGGAAGAAAGACATGTATATGTGATATTAGATATTGACTAGTTATATATGAACTAAAGATATATTTCATTTTACCCACTATCGTGTGTGGGTTCAAATAGAAGTTCTCTCATATCGTTGTGGCTGTGAATTCGCTGAATAAAGAGATGAAATCAAAAAAAGATGAAAGAATTGAAATAAGAGTTCGGAATCACGAAATGGAAGAACGAAAGTGCTATGAATTCACAAAAACTCTGCGGGATAGAAACAAAAAACTAGATATCGAAGTAGGTCGGATTATTCAATAATATTCTTACTTAAATTCGAAGTTCTTAGTTACTTCGACTGGATGTATCGATGGAATAATTAAGTCATAATTCATTGGCTGATTGTATCATTAACCATTTCTTTTTGTTGGTACGAGGGACTTATCATGAATCCACTGATTTCTGCTGCTTCCGTTATTGCTGCTGGATTGGCTGTAGGGCTTGCTTCTATTGGACCTGGAATTGGTCAAGGGACTGCTGCGGGTCAAGCCGTAGAGGGTATCGCGAGACAGCCCGAGGCAGAGGGAAAAATACGAGGTACTCTATTGCTTAGTCTAGCTTTTATGGAAGCTTTAACGATTTATGGATTGGTTGTAGCATTAGCGCTTTTATTTGCAAATCCTTTTGTTTAATCTTAGAAAAATACATATTTTTCCTATTTTATTGCCTTGGACTTGTCGTTTGCTTTTTCAAATTAGATCAAGACTTCCCTCCTACAATTCCTTATTCGTTGAGGAAATAACTTATGGGAAGGGCTGATTTGCAGATGAGGCATTAGCATACCGACTCTCTTTCATCCTTCTCGTCCGTAGTCAAGAGAAACTCTTTTTTGAGGTGTTGCAACAACTAAGGAGTAGTTTATACTTTATAACATAACTCAAGTATTTTTTGACTCGATTTCAAAATAAATAAATTAAATAATAAATAATAAAGGGCAAAGTGATAGAAAAAGAATTCTGGTCGATTTTTTAGTCAAGGGGAGATTATATGAAAAATGTAACCGATTCTTTCGTTTCTTTGGGCCACTGGTCATCTGCCGGGAGTTTCGGATTTAATACCGATATTTTAGCAACAAATCCAATAAATCTAAGTGTAGTTATTGGTGTATTGATCTTTTTTGGAAAGGGAGTGTGTGTGAGTTGTTTATTTCAAGAATAGGCTGGATCCAACCAGCTGTACCCCTTTTTCCGTTATAACTGGGAAAGGGAGGTGCATGATCTCGCGAATTACTTCTTAATAAATTAATAAATTATATGTAAGAACCATAACATTTCGTGATTCATTGGCAAATATACTTTGATTCTCTAGCAACCAAAAACGAGGGTCTGTTAAGATGGTTAAAGCAAACCGTTTGAAGTCTAGGCGCAGCATAGTACTCTTTCTACCACTATGTTAATATAGAGGTGGTTTAAAAATGAATCTTTTATCAATATAGAACACTCATCTCGATAAAATGATTTGAACCACTTATTCTAAAAAGGGCATTTTCCCTCCTTTATCCAATGCGGAATCGACGACCTATGCCTTAATGTATAAGTAAGAAGCATTTTTTTGGATTTGAACTGAAGAAAAAAAAAGAAACAACTTTGCTGACAACTACATGTTTTTATTTTGTCAGAAGAGTCCTCCAAGTATTTTGGTTTT